AGCCGTCACCCATTAATACAACACCAACATTATTTGATTCCAAATTAAGAGCAATACCTATAGTACCGTCTTCAAATTCTACTAATTCACCTGCCATTACTTCATCAAGACCATAAATACGAGCAATACCGTCGCCCACTTGAAGTACGGTACCCGTATTTACAATCTTTACTTCCCTGTTATATTGCTCAATACGCTCTCGGATAATATTACTAATCTCGTCGGCTCGAATGGTTACCATGAGTATTTGTTAATTTTTTTTGAAAAAAAAAAGATAATGCCTACGGTAGAAGGGCTAATCGATTATTTCTTTCATCGCCCCAAACATGCCAATATTAGCACTGATGGTACGTAAATGTAACTCCTTGGTTAAACAACGATTCAAAGTTCCTAGAGCTCCTTCTAAGGCTTGGTGAAAAATCCGTTGTCGAACTTGATTAATTGCTCTTTGTTGTTCAAAATGAATCGTTTCATTTTTATAATTTTCTAATTGTTCTAAAGTCTTATAAGTTGAATTAATCAAATTCAATTTTTCTCGTTCTATCTCAGAATAGCCGTTCACTCGAAACTGGTCTGCTTCTATTTCTATTTTCTGTAAGCGGGTCCGGGCTTTTTCCAACTGTTCAACGGCCCCCTCACGTAGTTCTTCTGAATTTCGAATAGTATTCAAAATCCTTTGTTTTCGATTATCTAATAAATCACTTAATGAAAGTAGATTATCTTTCCATTCATTGCAAAATTTCCATGATCCCTTCCCGAACCAAACATGAATCTTTCGATTCATTTGGCTCTCACGCTCAATTATTTCAATTACTTATGGTAAATTCCCATATCTTTTGTTACTGGAATGAGCCTATCCTCTCTTCTCGATTAATAATTCATATGCAAAAATAAAAAAAAGATCAAAATTAATCAAAAACCAGAATATTTGTAGGACTCTTCTGACCAAACAAGTAATTGTCAGTAAAGTTGTTTCTTGTTTTTTTCTTCAAATCCAACGAATTTACTTTATGCACAGGTTATCGATTCAACATTAGATTAAGAATGAGGGAAATCCCCATTTTTCAAAAAGGAAGGTTCAAATTTTTTTCGACATGAGTGCTCTATACCGAAAAAAATTCCCAACTATTCATTTTGAATCCTTTGATATATTAACATATTAGTAGAAAGAGTACCTTGCTCTGTCTAGACTTCAAACAGTTTAGCTTTAACCATGCTAATGTCCCTACGTTATCAGTTGATAGAGAATCAAAGTATATTTACTGATGAATTGCGAAATGCTATGGTTCTTAAAGATGATTTTTGAATTTATTCAAAAGTAATTCGCAGGATCGTGCACCTTTTCTTTACTAATAAAAAAATGCAGCTGATTCAATTCAGCCTATTCGTGAAATAAACAACTCGCACACACTCCCTTTCCAAAAAAAATCAATACACCAAGGACTAGACTTAGATTTATTGGATTTGTTGCTAAAATATCAGTATTAAACCCGAAACTCCCGGCGGATGGCCAGTGACCCAAAGAAACGAAAGAATCGGTTACATTTTTCATAAGATCTCTCCTTCTCTTATAGACAAGAATATTATCTATTTAATTATCATATTTCATAATATTTATAATTTTGATTTTTTTTATTTACTATTTCGAAATTGATTTTATATTTTAGAATTTCAAAATAGTAAATCGAGTCAAAAATATATTCGATTTTTATTAGAAATAGATTTTTTTATTGTAAATTTCTAAAAATTGCTAACTAAGAACAATAGTTAATAGTTATTAGACTTTGATATCAGGTCTAGTGTCAATTTCAACATATCTTCTTTGTTTTTGTTGTTATAACACTTCCTTTAAATTTTAAAATAAACTCATACAGGGTAACGAAGAAAGCGAGAAGGGGAAGGAAGAAAGCGAGTCGGTCTACTAAAATTCCTCATCCTCCAATCAGCCCTTCCCGTGGGTTATTGTACCAATAAAACTAAATATAAATAATTAATTGTTAATTGTAGGAGTTAAATCTTGATATAATTCGAAAAAGCAAGCAGCAAATTCAAAAATTGGCAAAAATGTTATTTTTTAGCAGATTAAACAAAAGGATTCGCAAATAAAAGTGCTAATGCTACAACCAGTCCATAAATTGTTAAAGCTTCCATAAAAGCCAAACTAAGTAATAAAGTACCTCGTATTTTTCCCTCCGCCTCTGGTTGTCTTGCGATACCTTCGACAGCTTGGCCCGCAGCAGTACCTTGACCAACTCCAGGTCCAATAGAAGCAAGCCCAACGGCCAACCCAGCAGCAATAACGGAAGCGGCAGAAATCAATGGATCCATGATAAATTCCTCGCATCAAAAAAAAGAAATGGTTAATGATACAATCAACCACTAAATTATGATTTAATTATTCCATCGATAGATTGTCATCCAGTCAAAGTAACGTAACTAAGAGTTCAAAATTAAAGTAATGAGATTATTGAATCAGCAGAACTGCTTCGATATCAATTTTGTAGTTTCTATCCACAGAGTTTTGGTGAATTCATATAACTTTTTTGTTTTTCCATTTCTTTCTTTGTTCCGAATCAATCATTCTTTAAATTCGAACTCTTCCTTCTTTAATTCTTAATTTAATCTCTTTATTCACTTCACAGTTTCAAACGAAAAAACGAAAAGAAAGACTTTTATTGGAATCCCTATCAAAATTCTTGGTAGTCGCGGGACAGATTAAGATTAGATATATCTATTTGCTCATATATAACTAGCCTAATATTACATATACACACCCTTCTTCCATAACGTAAACCAACTCTTTGTATCTTAAATTCAATTTGAATTCTAAAATCATTTTTTTAGAAATATTTATTTTATAAAGAAAAGTTGTTTATTTTACAGTCATTAGACAGATTTCATAGATTATATATTACATATGTTTGTTTATTTTAATCCCACCCTCCTAAACCTAAACAACGCATTTTTTTCATGTTTTGTAAACTCTTCTTTTCCTTTTATTTATCGTTATCTAAAATCGGTACAATCAATCTAATCTAAATGAATGAATTCAGTAGTCTGAATCATTGCATATAAATAGAAGTTTTACGTTCTTCATGTAATTTAGTTTTTTCTTTTGGTTAATCGTTGAAAACCGACTGAAATGGGAATCACTTTATAGAACCTTTTTTTATTTACAATGTGCGATTAAACAAAAAAATAAATCAAGAATTCTTATTCAGATTATGACTCCGAAGATTGGGTTGAATAAAATGAACAAAACAATCAAGCCAATCTACAACGAATATTCATTGTAAGAAGATATAAATGAATCAAGCAAATTTTAGATTTTAGGAAAAAGATCTTTTAGATCTCTTTCCTTTTTTTGAATTCCAAAATATTACAAATATCGTAATCTATTTCTTTAGATCGTATAGACTTTTTTGTCTATTTATGTATAGAGTTATGTTTACGAAGTAGATTATTGAGCAAGACATGCATTGCCTTGCATTAAACCGAAGAAGACTATTTCGAAACTTAATTAATGATGCCCCTCCATAGATTCACCTATATAAGCCGCAGCTAAAGTTGAAAAAATAAGAGCCTGAATACCGCTTGTAAATAATCCAAGGAACATAACAGGTATAGGAACCACCAAAGGTACTAAAGAAACAAGAACAACAACTACTAATTCATCCGCTAATATATTTCCGAAAAGTCGAAAGCTAAGTGATAAAGGTTTTGTGAAATCTTCTAAAATATTAATGGGTAAAAGGATTGGAGTTGGTTGAATGTATTTACCGAAATAACCCAATCCTTTTTTACTAAGGCCCGCATAAAAATATGCTATTGACGTAAGTAAAGCTAAAGCAACCGTAGTATTTATATCATTCGTAGGTGCGGCTAACTCTCCATGAGGTAACTTTATAATTTTCCAAGGTAAAAGCGCCCCTGACCAATTAGAAACAAAAATAAATAGAAACAGAGTTCCAATAAAAGGAACCCATGGACCATATTCCTCTCCAATCTGAGTTTTGCTCACGTCTCGAATAAATTCAAGGACATATTCGAAGAAATTCTGACCGTCAGTAGGAACGGTTTGTGGATTTCGAACAGCTACAATAGCTGAACCTAATAAAATAGCAATTACAACCCAAGAAGTAATAAGTACTTGGGCATGAACTTGGAAACCCCCAATTTTCCAATAAAAATGCTGGCCTACTTCCACACCGGATATATCATATAATCCTTTAAATATTTTGATGGAACATGATAGAATATTCATATTATCCTCTGAAAGAAAGAAAACTTTTTAAGAAATTATTTTGATTCCACTATACTATCCTTTTTTACTTGTCCGTGCCCGCTTGAATTGTATATTTTGGATTAAGAACTAATCACATAATATCCCCCGCCTTATTCCTTATTTTTTTTATTTCTTTCGTGCGATTCAGAAATAGAGTAAATTAAATAGAGTACCAGATTCCATTAATCTATGGAATTCACAAAATAATTTATTTCTATTATTATTAATCAGAGATTTCGTATATAGCTAGAACGACCCTCACAAATTGCAAATACTAATTTGTTAAAAATAAATCGGATTGAAGCTATCGCGTCATCATTCGCTGGAATCGAAATATCCGCGAGATCCGGGTCGCTGTTTGTATCAATTAAACAAATTGTTGGAATTCCCAAAGTGATACATTCGCGAAGAGCCGTATATTCTTCTTGCTGATCAACGATTATTACAATATCAGGTAACCCCGTCATATATTGAATCCCGCCCAAATATGTTTGCAAATGAGATAACTGTCTCTTCAATTGAACCACATCCCCTTTTGGAAGGCGGTTCAGCCTTCCGGTCTTTTGTTCCATTCTCAAGTCCCTGAACTTTTGAAGTCTCTTTTCTGTAGTGGACCAGTTTGTTAAAATACCGCCGAGCCATTTTTTATTAACATAATGACACCGAGCACTTATTGCAGCCCGCGCTACTGAATCAGCCGCTTTCTTTTTTGTACCAACAATTAAGAATTGTTTTCTCATACTTGCTGCATCAAAAACTAAATCACAAGCTTCCGATAAAAAACGAGCAGTTCTAGTAAGATTTGTAATATGAATACCTTTACGCTTCGCCGAGATATAAGGTGCCATTCTCGGATTCCATTTTCTGGTAGCATGACCAAAATGAACTCCTGCTTCCAGCATTTCGTCCAAATTAATGTTCCAATATTTTCTTATCATTTCTCCCCACACTTCCTCTCTTTTTTTTTTTTCAAAGAAAAAAGGGGAGACGAGGTACCCTTAAATAAATAATTGTTCCGATGGAACCTTCTCTTTTCTCGGAGTTGGGCCTTGATACACGATCCAAGCGATTAATTTCTTTGCTATTTTTTATTACTATTAACAAATTACATATAAATGTAACAAATCACAGGACCCCAAAAAATTCAAAGTACTGATCTTAGAAATCATTCAATCCTATAAACGCTTGTTCTGATGTATCATAGAAATTTTTCGAAATGCAAAAATCAAATAACTTTCTGTGGTGGAATAAAATATCTCTTATTTCCCCTTCGAATAAATTGTTTTTTTGTTTTTTTAAAGAAATGTTCTTACGTTGCTTTGAGCGGTGCACTAATCCTCTGAATCCGGTACCAACGGGTATCATACCACCGAGAACAACGTTTTCTTTCAGACCTTTCAACCAATCAATACGACTGCGGAGAGCTGCTTTTGATAAAACGCGAGCAGTTTCCTGAAAACTCGCCTCGGCTATGAAACTTTGAGTATTCAGCGAGGCTCTCGTTATTCCCAAGAATATGGCTCGGTAACAGATCGCTTCTTCCAAAGCGCGTCCCGTCCGTTCCGCTCGCAACAATCCTATTTGTTCCCCGGGTGAAAAAACATTAGACATTCCATCTTCTGAAACCAAGACTTTTGATGTTATTTGACGTACAATAATTTCGATATGCCTATTATGGATTTGCACCCCCTGGGATCGATAAACCTTTTGAATTTTATTAACCAAAGAGATACGACTTTGCACTATAGTTAGCTCAGCACCGATCAAGAATCTCCAAGGAATTCCAAGAATTCTTGTTATACACCCGTTCCAACCCGCAACTCTCTTTTCTAGGTTTATCGATATTGAATCAATTGAGCGCACTTCTAATACTTGTTCCACTTTTGGAAGACCCTGCGTTATATCACCAGATCTCGATTTTTCATATATAAATGTAACTAACGTATCTCCTTTATAAAGGATTTCTCCATAATGACCATGAACAGTTGCTCCTGTAGTGGCCAAATAAGGCTTAGCCAATCTTAGTCCTATAGAGTCGACGTGAACAATTATAACTTGACCTGATTTTAGGTGTGGTCCATTTTTGGCTATACATACATTTTCACAAATAAACTGTCCCAGATTAATTATTGTGAATGTTTCTTCACAATAATTAGAATGATAATTCTGATGGAGAAAATACCAATTTAATTTTAATGGATGAGAAACGCTGTTATTGCATGGGTCCAGATTAACTATTCTCTGTTTCTCATCCATTAAATAATATTTAAATATTCGAAAAATCCGTTTGCAATTGTCAAGTTTCAAATATTTAGTTACCGAAATCTGATTATGCGTTAGTACATGGTAAAATGAATAAAAATTCGCGATTTGAAGGGCTGTTCCTAAAGGGCCCAAGGAATTCCTAATTGTAATTGTAGGATCTCTTTTAGTTAATTCGTTTATTCCATTGTGATATTTTATCTCGTTTAATAGATCTATTCCAAAACAATTAGATGATGACAAAATTCCCAAAGATTGACATTCCTTTTTTCTATTTCTACTCAATAACGTACTAAAAGTTCCTTGATTTTTTTTAAGTGATTGTTGAATCCGTGCCTTGGAATAAAGGAAATAAAATGGATTAATGTTAGTGTGATCTAACCCATTATCAGAGATCGATTCTGAACTTGAGGGACCATTCCTTTTTCGGCTGATATAGAAAAAATGGGATTTCACTAAGTCGATTCTTAGGAAATCACGAATTAGGCCATTTGTACTTATTTTAACAAAAGAAGCCCGGGCCGCTTCGATAGAAGAACTCTTTTTTTCTTGATCCCAATTCAACACTAAACAAGTACGAACTAATTGAATCCTTGTGTCCGAAATTCCCCGAATTGATTTATCATTTCCATAACCATAAAGAATATAATTGACAACTTGAAGTTTCAAATTCTCTTTGTCCTGCAATAGATCCGAGTAGAAAAGTGTTTCTAAATTTATACCGCCCGCTATTTCATATATGATTACCGGTCGAACCAAAACAAAATACTTTTTCCTGCTAGGTGTGATCCGTTGGACATAGAGCCAATTTTTCACTTTTTTTGATTCCTTCGTATTTGTTTTTACTGGTCCGGGTGATATCAAGATACCACTATATCGAGATATTTTATCTGTTTTTCCCGGAAAATGGATATCTCCAGAAAAGATTTTTAGTTCCATTTTTTTTTTTTTTCGCTCTAGGCGGACCAACCCGCCTACCCGACTTCTTGTATTTAAAGTGATTTGGGTATCTACTCCAATGATACTATTATTTTGTACCATTAGGGAAGAAGATTCAGGTAAAATATAAACTTCCTCGGGAATGAAAAAAAAGCGATCTACTTGCATTTGGTATTTTGGCTTAAATTCTTTGACTCCTCGATATTCAATTAAATCTTCTTTTTCGACAATGGAATGCGCCCCGATAGCCCCATATTTAGTAATTCCTGAACAGTTTCTTCGGTATTGGGGATCATCAAAATAAGCAAAAATACTATTTCCACGGAACATACCATTTATAGGTATTTCAATCGAGATATCAGAGTGGGACATTAGGCCGTTCTCTCGTTCTTGAATCGGTTGGAAGGGCATGATAAATCGATTTCTTCGCTTCTTTGCCAATAAATCAAAATTCTTGTGGGGAATAGCAGGATATACGAGATTATAATGACCAGTACAGAGGATTCGATTAAGTTCTGAATAATCAGAAACCCTCCCTTCTTTTTTACCCGAAAGATCTAAACTAAAGAATTTGTGTTTAACTTGATCATTTTTTATTGAAGGATTCGAAATATAACTTTTTTCGACAGAAAGAGAATGAATGTTCATTTGATCTTGATCCTTGTGTAGCGAAAACGGGATTATACTGGATCTGCGCGAATCCCCTGATAATATCCATAAATGGCTTGTTTTTGGTAAGAGATGGACATTACTATATCTAAATTCAGGTGCATGGTATACATCGGTACTCCAGTGCATTTCCCCTTCTGAATCGCAATAAATATGTTTTCGAACCCTTTCTGTAAAATTCAAAGTGTACGTTCTCGCGCGAATTTCAGCAATCACTTGTTCTGATTCTACATATTGGTCATTTTGAACTAAAAGAAAACTTTTTGGTGGAATAGTCACGTTCTGTATAATATCTTGACTTTCAATAGTTACATCCAAGTCTATATAACATAGAAAAGCGGGATGCCCGTGACGTGTACGTGTAGGATGAACCAAATGCTCATTAAATTTTATTTTTCCATTAGAGGGAGCTCGTACATGTTCTGCGGTACCCCCCGTGAATACTCCGCCCGTATGAAACGTTCTTAATGTTAGTTGAGTACCCGGTTCTCCAATGGATTGACCCGCAATAATACCTACAGCTTCTCCCAATTCCACCAAGTCACCATAAGTGGAACTCCGACCATAACATAATCGACAGATCCAAGATGTGCTTCTACAAGTAAAAGAAGTTCGAATAGATATCGGTTGTGTTCGAAAGGTTATGAATCGATTGACAAGCCCAATCCCAATATCTTGATTTCGAATGGCAATACATCGCGGACCCATATATATATTGTCTGCTAATACACGACCAATTAATGTTTGGATAAAAATTCTGTCCGACATCATCCCATTTCGAGGACTCACAGGGATACCTCGGGTGGTGCCACAATCAGTTCGACGTACAACAACGTGTTGAACTACTTCAACAAGTCTGCGTGTAAGATATCCAGCATCTGATGTTCGTACAGCAGTATCCACAACCCCTTTTCGGGCTCCATAGCAAGAAATGATATATTCTGTTAAAGACAGCCCTTCGCGTAAATTGCTTTGAATGGGTAAATCAATCATTTGTCCTTGTGGATCCGACATTAATCCTCTCATACCTACTAATTGGTGTACTTGAGATGCATTTCCCCTAGCTCCCGAGAAAGACATTATATGAACTGGATTAAAGGATTCTGTCATCCTAAAATTTTGGTTCATTTCTTGTCGCAAGTATTCACTTGTAGCATACCATATTTCAATGGATTGGCGTAATTTTTCTATCGCGTGTACGTTTCCATAATGGTGGTGTTTTTCAAAAATAAAACTTTGTTGTTCAGCATCTTGGACTAGCCATCCTTTAGAGGGTATTGTTAAAAGATCATCAATTCCTAATGAAATGGATGTAGCAGTAGCTTGCTGGAAACCCAGAGACTTTAATTGATCCAAGATGTGTGATGTATATGCCATTCCAAAGTGATCTATTAATCTGCTAATAAGTCGTTTGATACCAGTTCCATCTATCACTTTATTGTGAAAGACCAGATTGGCCCCTTCGGCCATAACTACCTCCATATTCTACTGAGTAGGGTTCGACAGTGGATTTGAAGTCAATGATTCGAAAACTTCCTTTTCTCGACTTGATTCGCGTAGAAATTCGGGAAATATGGTCCTAGTTGAACCAAAGGGATCTGAGAATTCACACCGATGTCATAGAATTATTTAACTTAGATTCCTATTAAATTAGGTACCGCTGAGGAAGCTTGGCAAAACCCTTGTATCGCTTCTTCGATTTCTCGATAAAGAGAAATCTGACCAACAGTGGTTCGAATGTATATACAAAGAATTTGTTTTTTTACACTTTTTACTATTAGATAGTGTCCATAAATCTCATGATAGGTACCAAAAGGTTCATAGTGACCTTCGACAAGAGCTTCT